AATGAATTGCCTGATAAAAAGGATTACCTTGATAGGGTAAATCATGTAATAATATTACATTCATTATATTTAATAGAATTAAACTATTTCTAAAAGTATCAAAAACTTTTGTGCATCATACACCAAAATATAAAAAGATAAGCTAATTAAGCTACTGGGCTCATACCCCATTTATAAAGGTTCTAATCCTTTTCTTTTTAATTTTTAATAATTCATCAAAAATTGTATTTTTCAGAATTTTAATGATAGGAACTTTAATTTCTATCTCAGCTAATTCTTGATTAGGAGCTTGAATGGGTTTAGAAATTAATTTATTATCTTTTATCCCCCTAATAAGAGATAATAAATTAATATCAACAGAAGCCTCATTAAAGTATTTCCTAACGCAAGCATTAGCCTCTTCTGTATTTCTGTTTGCAACAATTTTGTTCTTATTAAATTCTAATAAAATTAATTCTAATTATTTTATAGAAATAATAATTTTTTCTTCACTTTTACTAAAAAGAGGATCAGCCCCATTCCATTTTTGGTTTCCAAACGTAATAGAAGGATTATCATGACTAAATGCACTAATTTTAATAACTTGACAAAAAATTGCTCCCCTAATACTAATTTCTTATATTATCTATAAGCCCCTAATTATTATTGCAATTATTTTATCAAGTTTAATCGGTGCATTAGGAGGATTAAATCAAACCTCTTTACGTAAATTAATAGCATATTCATCCATTAACCACTTAGGATGAATATTAGCAGCTATACATAATAGAAACTTATTATGAATAACTTATTTTTTATTTTATACATTTTTAACTTTTACTATAATTTTTATATTCAATATATTTAAAATTTCGCACATTAATCAATTATTTACATTAATTTTTCATTCAAAAACAATAAAATTTTTTTTATTTTTTAATTTATTATCTTTAGGTGGATTACCTCCATTTTTAGGATTTTTACCAAAATGATTAGTAATCCAATCATTAACAATTAATAGCCAATTATTTTTATTAACTTTTATGGTTTTAATAACTTTAATTACACTATATTTTTACATTCGTTTATCTTACAGAGCTTTTATACTTAATTATTACGAAAATAATTGAATAACTAATTCACCATATAACTCAAATTATTTAACAATTTTTATAACATATTCATTTTTATCTTCACTAGGTTTATTTATAATCTTTTCTTTATATTTCTGACTTTAAGGCTTTAAGTTAAATAAACTAATAGCCTTCAAAGCTATAAATATAAGAAATGATCTTTTAAGCCTTAGTATTATTAATTACTCCTTTAGAATTGCAGTCTAATGTCATTATTGACTATAAAGCCAATTTTTATGATTAAAGAGAATAACTCTCATAAATAGATTTACAGTCTATTGCCTAAATTTCAGCCATTTAATCGCAACAATGGTTATTCTCTACTAATCATAAAGATATTGGTACTTTATACTTCATCTTTGGAGCTTGAGCTGGGATAGTAGGAACTTCTTTAAGAATTTTAATTCGAGCAGAATTAGGACACCCAGGAGCACTAATTGGTGATGATCAAATCTATAATGTAATTGTTACAGCACATGCTTTTATTATAATTTTTTTTATAGTAATACCGATTATAATTGGAGGATTTGGAAACTGGTTAGTTCCAATTATACTAGGAGCTCCAGATATAGCTTTCCCCCGAATAAATAATATAAGTTTTTGACTTCTTCCTCCTGCATTAACTCTTTTACTAGTAAGCAGTATAGTAGAAAATGGAGCTGGAACAGGATGAACTGTTTACCCTCCCCTATCATCTAATATTGCTCATGGAGGAGCTTCAGTTGATTTAGCAATTTTTTCTCTTCATTTAGCAGGAATTTCATCAATTTTAGGGGCCGTAAATTTTATTACAACAGTAATTAATATACGATCAACAGGTATCACTTTTGATCGAATACCTTTATTTGTTTGATCTGTAGTAATTACAGCATTACTATTATTACTTTCTTTACCAGTATTAGCAGGAGCTATTACTATATTATTAACAGATCGAAATATTAATACTTCATTTTTTGACCCTGCCGGAGGAGGAGATCCAATTCTTTATCAACACTTATTTTGATTTTTTGGTCATCCTGAAGTTTATATTTTAATTTTACCAGGATTCGGAATAATTTCTCATATTATTAGTCAAGAATCAGGTAAAAAGGAAACCTTTGGATCATTAGGAATAATTTATGCTATACTAGCTATTGGTTTACTAGGATTCATTGTTTGAGCTCACCATATATTTACAGTAGGAATAGATGTAGATACACGAGCTTACTTTACTTCAGCAACAATAATTATTGCGGTTCCTACAGGAATTAAAATTTTTAGTTGACTAGCAACTCTTTATGGTACCCAATTAAATTATTCTCCAGCTACTTTATGAGCTTTAGGATTTGTATTTTTATTCACAGTAGGAGGATTGACAGGAGTAGTCTTAGCTAATTCTTCTGTAGATATTATTCTTCATGATACTTATTATGTAGTAGCTCACTTCCATTATGTTCTTTCTATAGGAGCTGTATTTGCCATTATAGCAGGATTTGTTCATTGATACCCACTATTCACAGGATTAACATTAAATAGAAAAATATTAAAAAGTCAATTTACTATCATATTTATAGGAGTAAATTTAACATTTTTCCCCCAACATTTTTTAGGGCTTGCTGGAATACCTCGACGATATTCTGATTATCCTGATGCTTATACAACTTGAAATGTTATTTCAACAATTGGTTCTACAATTTCTCTTCTAGGAATTTTATTCTTTTTCTATATTATCTGAGAAAGCTTAGCTTCTCAACGACAAGTAATATTCCCAGTACAATTAAATTCATCAATTGAATGGCTTCAAAATACCCCTCCTGCTGAACATAGTTATTCTGAGCTACCTTTGTTAACTAATTTCTAATATGGCAGATTAGTGCAATGGATTTAAGCTCCATATATAAAGTATTTTACTTTTATTAGAAGCAACTAATGTCAACATGAGCAAATCTAGGTTTACAAGACAGTTCTTCTCCTTTAATAGAACAATTAACTTTCTTTCATGATCATACATTATTAATTTTAGTAATAATTACTGTTTTAGTAGGTTACTTAATAGTTATATTATTATTTAACAACTATGTAAATCGATATCTCTTACACGGTCAAACTATTGAAATTATCTGAACTATTTTACCCGCAATTATTTTATTATTTATTGCTTTCCCTTCTTTACGACTTTTATATTTATTAGATGAAATTAACGAACCTTCAATTACTTTAAAAACAATCGGTCACCAATGATATTGAAGTTATGAATATTCAGATTTTACTAATATTGAATTTGATTCTTATATAATCCCTACTAACGAATTATCTTTAGATAGATTCCGATTATTAGATGTAGATAATCGAGTAGTTTTACCTATAAACTCTCAAATTCGAATTTTAGTGACAGCCGCAGATGTTATTCATTCATGAACAATTCCAGCATTAGGAGTTAAAGTTGATGGAACTCCCGGTCGATTAAATCAAACTAATTTTTTAATTAATCGTCCAGGTTTATTTTATGGTCAATGTTCAGAAATTTGTGGGGCTAATCATAGTTTTATACCAATTGTAATTGAAAGAATCCCAGTAAATTACTTCATTAAATGAATTTCTAATAATATAAATTCTTCATTAGATGACTGAAAGCAAGTACTGGTCTCTTAAACCATTTTATAGTAAATTAGCACTTACTTCTAATGAAAAAATTAGTTAAATAAATAACATTAGTTTGTCAAACTAAAATTATCAATTTATTGATATTTTTTAATTCCTCAAATAGCACCTATTGGTTGATTAAGTTTATTTATTATTTTTTCTATTGCTTTTGTAATTTTTAATATAATAAATTATTACTCATTTATTCCTTCTATACCTAAATCTAGTCTAACTATTAAAACTCAATCTATTAACTCTTTAAATTGAAAATGATAACAAATTTATTCTCTGTATTTGACCCTTCATCTAGTATTTTTAATCTCTCATTAAATTGATTAAGCACTTTTCTAGGAATTTTAATAATTCCTTCAGCATACTGATTAATACCATCTCGTTATCACATTTTTTGAAATAATATCCTACTAACACTTCACAAAGAATTCAAAACTCTATTAGGACCTTTAGGAGCTAATGGATCTACCTTTTTATTTGTCTCATTATTTTCTATAATTTTATTTAATAATTTTATAGGATTATTCCCATATATTTTTACTAGAACAAGTCACTTAACTTTAACTTTAACACTTGCCCTTCCATTATGACTATGTTTTATATTATTTGGATGAATTAATAATACTCAACATATATTCGCTCACTTAGTTCCACAAGGAACTCCTGCAGTATTAATACCATTTATAGTATGTATTGAAACTATTAGAAATGTAATTCGACCTGGTACTTTAGCAGTTCGACTTACAGCTAATATAATTGCAGGACATTTATTACTTACTCTTTTAGGAAATACTGGTCCTTCTATATCTACTATTCTATTAAGAGTATTAATTATTACACAAATTGCCTTATTAGTTCTAGAATCTGCAGTAGCAATAATTCAATCTTACGTATTTGCTGTTCTTTCTACACTTTATTCTAGTGAAGTAAATTAATGTCAACTCACTCAAACCACCCATTTCATCTAGTAGATTATAGACCATGACCACTAACAGCTTCTATCGGAGCTATAACAACTGTTGCAGGTATAGTAAAATGATTTCATCAATATAATATATCTTTATTCCTTTTAGGTAATATTATCACAATTTTAACTGTTTATCAATGATGACGAGATGTATCTCGTGAAGGTACTTTTCAAGGATTACACACAGAAGCAGTTACAACAGGACTACGATGAGGAATAATTCTATTCATTTTATCAGAAGTTTTATTTTTTGTTTCTTTTTTTTGAGCTTTTTTTCATAGTAGCTTATCCCCATCAATTGAATTAGGAGCTATCTGACCTCCTATAGGAATTACCCCATTTAACCCCTTTCAAATTCCTTTATTAAATACTGTAATTTTATTAACTTCAGGAATTACAGTAACTTGAGCTCACCATAGATTAATGGAAGGTAATCACTCACAAGCTACTCAAAGTTTATTTTTTACTGTAACTTTAGGAATTTACTTTACAATTTTACAAGCTTATGAATATATTGAAGCCCCTTTTACAATTGCAGACTCAGTTTATGGATCAACATTTTTTATAGCAACAGGCTTCCATGGAGTTCATGTATTAATTGGAACTACATTTTTATTAATTTGTTTAATTCGTCATATTAATAACCACTTTTCAAAAAATCATCACTTTGGATTTGAAGCTGCCGCCTGATATTGACACTTTGTTGATATTGTTTGATTATTCCTTTATGTATCAATTTACTGATGAGGAGGTTAATTAACTATCTATATAGTATAAAAAGTATATTTGACTTCCAATCATAAGGCCTATTATTAATAGTATAGATAATTTTATCAATTTTAACAATAAGTTTAATCATTTTATTAATTTCTATAGTAGTAATACTACTTGCTTCTATTTTATCAAAAAAAACTTTAGTAGATCGAGAAAAATCTTCACCATTTGAATGTGGATTTGATCCTAAATCATCTTCTCGACTTCCTTTTTCACTACGATTTTTTTTAATTACCATTATTTTCTTAATTTTTGACGTAGAAATTGCTTTAATCCTACCAATTATTTGTATTATTAAATTTTCTAATATTTTTATATGAACAACTACCTCAATTATTTTTATTTTAATTTTACTTTTAGGATTATACCATGAATGAAATCAAGGAATACTTAATTGATCAAATTAAAATAGGGTTGTAGTTAATTATAACATTTGATTTGCATTCAAAAAGTATTGATTTTTCAATCTACCTTGAATATGAAGCGATAAATTGCAATTAGTTTCGACCTAATCTTAGGTATAACTTACCCTTATTCTTTAATTGAAGCCAAAAAGAGGCTTATCACTGTTAATGATAGAATTGAGATCAATACTCCAATTAAAGAAGTATGATGTTCAAGAAAAAGCTGCTAACTTTTATCTTTTAATGGTTAAATTCCATTTATACTTCTAGTTTATATAGTTTAAAATAAAACATTACATTTTCATTGTAAAATTAAAAACTTAATTTTTTATAAATTACTAAAAAAAATTCACTATATTCAAAGATAAATTTATCTCCCTAACATCTTCAGTGTCATACTCTAATTATAAGCTATTTGAATAAACATAAAGTATATATATATACAAAATAACAATTCAAAGAACAAAACTTAATAAATAAACCTTTAAATTATTATTTTGCAATATTTGATTTAATTGAGAATTTTTAACTAAATTATAATATAATTGTTGTCCCCCAAAATATTCCGATCAACCTTGATCAAATGATTTTACAGCTAATTGACCAACAATCAATGAATAATTTATAATTCCATAAGTAGAAATATAAGGTATAAACCATATTGACCCTAAAAAATAAGATCTATTATAATTATTTAAAGCCTTATTAAAAAAAAATAAAGAAATATTAGAAATTAAATACCCTCTTAATCCTCCAACAATACAAACAAATAAAGTTAAAAGCTTTAAATAATCAGGTAATACCACTACTAAAGGACTAGGAAAAATTAATCATCTTAATATTCTTCCCCCAAAAATTCTTAAAATTAATAATCCTATCATTCTTTTTAATATAACTCAACCTTCATCATTTAATATATTTAAAGAAGAAAAATTAGAGTCCCCTGTTATAGTATAATATACTAAACGAAAAGAATAACAGACAGTTAACCCTGTAGAAAAAAAATATAAAAAGAAAGAAAATATATTAATATAAGATAAAGATACTACTTCTAAAATTAAATCCTTTGAATAAAATCCAGCTAAAAAAGGTATTCCACATAAAGCTAAATTAGCAACATTAAAACAAGAAGAAGTTAAAGGCATTATTAAACTTAAACTTCCTATTAAACGAATATCTTGAGAATTATTTATATTATGAATAATAGCTCCAGCACATATAAATAACAAAGCCTTAAATAAAGCATGAGTTAACAAATGAAAAAAAGCTAATTTATAATAACCTATTGATAAAATACTTATTATTAATCCTAATTGACTTAAAGTAGATAAAGCAATAATTTTCTTTAAATCAAATTCATAATTAGCACCTAATCCTGCCATAAATATTGTTAAACCAGAGATTAATAATAATAAATTACCCATCCATGAACTTCTTAATACAATATTAAACCGAATTAATAAATAAACCCCAGCTGTTACTAAAGTTGAAGAATGAACCAAAGCAGAAACAGGAGTAGGAGCAGCCATAGCTGCAGGTAATCACGAAGAAAAAGGAATTTGAGCTCTTTTAGTTATAGCTGCTAACATAACTAAACTTCCAACAATTATTATTTCAAAATTACTTTTTATAACTTCTAAATAAAAAACATAATTTCAACTCCCATAATTTAATATTCAAGCAATAGCTAACAATAAAGCTACATCACCAATTCGATTTGATAAAGCAGTTAATATCCCAGCATTATAAGACTTTACATTTTGAAAATAAATTACTAAACAATAAGAAACAAGTCCTAAACCATCTCATCCCAATAAAATTCTAATTAAATTAGGACTAATAATCAATAATATCATAGAACTAACAAATATTAAAACTAATATAATAAATCGATTAATCTTATAATCACTTCTTATATATTCTTTTCTATAAAAAATTACTAAAGAAGAAATTATTAATACAAATGATATGAAAACTAAACTTATTCAATCAAATAATAAAGTTATAACAATATTTATTGAATTTAAAGAAACTACTTCTCACTCAATAAAAATTCTATAGTCATTTATAATAAAAATAATCCCTAATAAAAATCTCGATAATCTAAAAAAAAATAAACTAACAAATCTAATTGTACAAATTGACAAATATTTCACGATCTAAAGAGAATAACTCTCATCATTGACACCACAAATCAATATTTTTATTAAACTATTTAAATTATAATCATAATATACACATATCCCCCTTTAAAATTAATAAGTTTAAAGGAAACCAATGTAAAAATAAAAGTAAAAACTCTCGAACAGAACCACCTCTAAATGAATAAGCCCCTGAAAAAATCTTCCCATGTTGACTATAAGCATATAAATATAAAGTATAAGCTGCTCTAAAAAAAGACAATAAAGATAATATTAATATAGAAACTCAAGATCAACTAACAATTCTGTTAATTAATGAAATTTCACCTAATAAATTTAAAGTAGGAGGTGCAGCTATATTAGCTGATCTTAACAAAAATCATCATAAAGCTATAGAAGGTATAAAATTTAATAGTCCCTTATTAATTAACAATCTTCGTCTACCTAATCGTTCATATGAAATATTAGCTAAACAAAATAATCCTGAAGAACATAATCCATGAGCAATTATTAAAGTATAAGAACCACAAAGTCCTGAATAAGTTATAGTTATTAATCCAGCTAATACAATTCCTATATGAGCAACTGAAGAATAAGCAATTAATGCCTTTAAATCAGTTTGTCGTAAACAAATTAAACTAACTAATACACCCCCTACTAATCTAATTCTAATTCAAATAAAATTAAATTTTAAGCCTATTAACTGCAAAAAAGGAAATACTCGTAATAATCCATATCCTCCTAATTTTAATATAATTCCAGCCAAAATTATAGACCCAGATACTGGAGCTTCTACATGAGCCTTAGGAAGCCATAAATGAACTAAAAATATTGGTATTTTAACTAAAAAAGCTATAACTAAAGAAAAATATAAAATTTCTAAATCAAATAAATAATTACTCAATAAGTAAAAATTTATAGTACCCGTAACCTTATATACATAAAAAATTCCTACTAACATAGGCAAAGAAACTAATAAAGTATAAAATAATAAATAAACTCCTGCCTGTAAACGTTCTGGCTGATATCCCCAACCTAAAATTAAAAATAAAGTTGGAATTAATCTTCTTTCAAAAAATAAATAAAATATAAATAATCTTATTCTTCTAAAAGTTAATACTAATAAAATTAATAATAAAATAATATTTAATAAAAATAAATTTACATAATTATTATACTTATAGACAGATTCACTAGCCATTAATATTAATGAAACAATTCACAATCTTAATAAAATTAACCCATAAGAAATTATATCACAACCAAAAAAATAAGAAACTGACATAAAATAATTTCTATATATATTTATTATAATAAAAATAAATCTTAATAAAAATAAAAAACTTTGAACCATTCAGTAAGTATTATGTATTAAACATAAAGGAAATAAAAATAAAATAAAAAAAATAATTTTTAACATTGTAAAATATTAAATCTTTGAAAATAATCATTCCCATGTGTACGAATTATTCTAACTAAAATAGAAAGACCTAAAGCCCCCTCACATACTCTAAAAGTTAAAAATATTATTCTAAAAAAAAATTCAAAATTTAACATATTCAAATAAATAAATAATAATAAAAATAATCTTAAAACAATATATTCCAATCTTAATAATATTGATAATAAATGCTTTCGATTAGAAACAAAAGTAAAAACTCCTATAATAAATAAAATACTTGGTAAAATTCAATTTAAAATTCTTAACATTAGTTTTAATAGTTTAACAAAAACATTGGTCTTGTAAATCAAAAATAAGATATATTCTTTTAAAACTTCAAGAGAAAAGAAATTTCTTTATCATTAATCCCCAAAATTAATATTTTAATTAAACTACCTCTTGATATTATACAATGAATTTTATTAACATTATTATTTATCTTTAATTTTATTTTTTTAAATATAAAACATCCCCTAGCTATAGGACTAACTTTATTAATTCAAACTACTTTAATTTGTTTAACTTCTGGTTTAATAACTAAAACTTTCTGATTCTCATATATTTTATTTTTAGTATTTTTAGGAGGAATACTTGTTTTATTTATTTATGTTACATCATTAGCATCTAATGAAATATTTTCATTTTCTATTAAATTAATAATTACAGCAGTAACAATTTTCTTATTAAGAATGACTATTTTATTATTTATTGATAAAAACATCATTATACAATATGCTAATATAGAAATTAAATCAATTTTCAATATAAATTCTTACATTTTAGAAAATTCTTTATCCCTTAATAAATTATATAATTACCCTACTAACTTATTAACTATTATACTAATAAATTACTTACTAATTACATTGATTGCAGTAGTAAAAATTACAAAACTATTTAAGGGTCCTTTACGACCTATATTTAATTAATGAATAAACCTTTACGAGTTAAACACCCCATTTTTAGAATTGCTAATAGAGCTTTAGTAGATTTACCAGCTCCTATTAACATTTCAGCCTGATGAAATTTCGGTTCTTTATTATTTTTATGTTTAATAATTCAAATTCTTACAGGATTATTTTTAGCTATACACTATACTGCCGATGTAAATTTAGCTTTTAATAGAGTTAATCATATTTGCCGAGATGTAAATTATGGTTGATTATTACGAACTATACATGCTAATGGTGCATCATTTTTCTTTATTTGTATTTACTTACACGTCGGTCGAGGAATCTATTATGGATCATATTTATTTACACCAACTTGATTAGTAGGAGTAATTATTTTATTTTTAGTAATAGGAACTGCTTTTATAGGTTACGTTTTACCATGAGGACAAATATCTTTTTGAGGAGCAACTGTTATTACTAACCTATTATCAGCAATTCCTTATTTAGGAATTGATCTAGTTCAATGAGTGTGAGGAGGATTTGCAGTTGATAATGCAACTCTTACACGATTTTTTACTTTTCATTTTATTCTCCCATTCATTGTTTTAGCTATAACAATAATTCACATTTTATTCCTTCACGAAACTGGTTCAAATAATCCTATAGGTTTAAATTCTAATATTGATAAAATTCCTTTCCATCCATACTTCACATTCAAGGACATTGTAGGTTTTATTATTATAACAATAATTTTAATTTTACTAGTCCTAATTAATCCTTATTTATTAGGAGATCCAGATAATTTTATTCCCGCAAATCCCTTAGTAACTCCAGCTCATATTCAACCTGAATGATATTTTTTATTTGCTTACGCAATTTTACGTTCAATTCCTAATAAACTTGGAGGAGTAATTGCATTAGTTTTATCAATTGCTATTTTAGCTATTTTACCTTTTTATCACATAAGTAAATTTCGAGGAATTCAATTTTACCCAATTAATCAAATTTTATTTTGATTAATAACAGTAACAGTTATCCTATTAACATGAATTGGAGCTCGACCAGTAGAAGAACCTTATGTACTAATTGGACAAATCTTAACAGTAGTTTATTTCTCTTATTTTTTATTTAACCCTATCGTTACTAAATGATGAGATAATTTATTAAATTAGTTAATGAGCTTGAAATAAGCATATGTTTTGAAAACATAAGATAGAAATTAAATTTTCTATTAACTTTACTAAAAAAAATTATTTAAATTAAATAAATTAAAAAAATTTTAAACCCAACAAAAAATAATAAAAAATTTAATGAAAAAGGTAAAAAACTTTTTCATGCTAAATACATTAATTTATCGTACCGAAACCGGGGTAATGTACCACGCACTCAAATAAATATAAAAGAAACAAAAGTTAATTTAATATAAAATAAAAAAGAAAATACATCACTTCCTAAAAATATCACACAAAATAATATTCTCATAAATAAAATTCTAGCATATTCAGCTAAAAAAATTAAAGCAAATCCTCCTCTTCTATATTCTACATTAAATCCAGAAACTAATTCAGATTCACCTTCAGCAAAATCAAACGGAGTTCGATTTGTTTCAGCTAAAGAAATACTAAACCAAACCAAAGCTATAGGAAATATAATAAATAAAAACCAAATAAATATTTGATACTTATAAAATATTAATATATTATACCCTCCAATTAAAAAAACAAAACTTAATAATACTAGAGCTAATCTAACTTCATAAGAAATAGTTTGTGCAACAGCCCGTAATCCCCCCAATAAAGCATAATTTGAATTAGAAGATCAACCAGCAATTATAACTGTGTACACTCCTAAACTAGTACAACACAAAAAAAATAATAAACCTAAATTAAAAGAAAATAATTTAATAAATAAAGGTATACACATTCAAACTAATAAAGAAAGAAATAAAGAAAACACAGGAGAAAAATAATAAGAAATATAATTAGATAATAAAGGATAAGTCTGTTCCTTCGTAAATAATTTGATCGCATCACAAAAAGGTTGGGGAATTCCTGCAATTCCTACCTTATTAGGACCCTTACGAATTTGAATATATCCTAATACCTTACGTTCTAAAAGAGTTAAAAACGCAACTCTTACTAATACAAAAATAATTAACAATAATCTACCAACAATAAATAATAAATTTTCTACAAAAAACAAGTACTATTTGTAATAAAAATTACATAAATAAATTCTAAATTTATTGCACTAATCTGCCAAAATAGTTATATTAATTATATTCAATATAAAAATAATAATTTATTAAATATTAGGTCCTTTCGTACTGAAATATTTTAATTAATTAAAGATAGAAACCAACCTGGCTTACGCCGGTTTGAACTCAGATCATGTAAGAATTTAAAAGTCGAACAGACTTAAAATTTAAGCGGCTACACCTAAAATTATATCTTAATCCAACATCGAGGTCGCAATCTTTTTTATCGATATGAACTCTCCAAAAAAATTACGCTGTTATCCCTAAAGTAACTTATTTTTTTAATCGTTATTAACGGATCAATTATTCATAAATTAATGTATTTAATAATTAAAAGTTTATTAAATTTTAATATCACCCCAATAAAATATAATTAATTATTATAATAAAAAAAATCTACAAAATTCTAATAATTTATATATAAAGATTTATAGGGTCTTCTCGTCTTTTAATTACATTTTAGCTTTTTGACTAAAAAATAAAATTCTATTACAAATTTTTATGAAACAGTTAATATTTCGTCCAACCATTCATACCAGCCTTCAATTAAAAGACTAATGATTATGCTACCTTTGCACAGTTAGTATACTGCGGCCATTTAAAATTAATTCAGTGGGCAGGTTAGACTTTAAAAAAAATTCAAAAAGACATGTTTTTGTTAAACAGGCGAACATTATTTTTGCCGAGTTCTTTATAAAAACTTTTCATTTAATTATACTTATACAAAATAATATACTAATTTTATCATTATTATTTTATTATTAATGTTAAAATAAATACTTTAATACATATTTAAAATTAAATAAATAATATTTATTATAAAATAAATTATAACAATTTTATTAATAATAGCTATTTCTAAGCTTATATTTATTAATTTATTCATTAATTTTTAAAAATTTATTTTACAGCTTATCCCATAAAATATTAAAATTAAATACTTATTTAATTAATATATTTAATTAAATAATATAAAATTTCTAAATTAAATTTATTTCTTAAAGAACTAGATACCTTTAAAAACGAATAACATCTCATTTCTAATATATTATTTAAAATAATTTTATCACATTAACTTTTATAATATATTAACTCTTTTAAAATCGAGAAAATTAAAATCTATAATTTTTATTAGATAAACCCTGATACACAAGGTACAATAAATTAAATTTTCTTTTAAAATATTAATTTTTCAAATTATTTCAATTTTCTTTCACAATACTATTACACTATAATTAAAATTATTTTTTCTTTATAAAATACTTAAACATACCTTTTAATAATTATTTTTAATAATTTATATAAACAAAAAAAAAATTAATAAATAAAATATAATCAATTTATATTGATTTGCACAAAAATCTTTTCAATGTAAATGAAATGCTTTACTAAATAAGCTTTAAATTGCATTCTAGGTACACTTTCCAGTACATCTACTATGTTACGACTTATCTTACCTTAATAGTAAGAGTGACGGGCGATGTGTGCATATTTTAGAGCTAAAATCAAATTATTAATCTTTATAATTTTACTATCAAATCCACCTTCAATAAATATTTCACATTTATATTCGTTTAAATAATTTTATTGTAACCCATTTATACTTAAATATAAGCTACACCTTGATCTGATATATTTTCTTTTTAAAAATCTTGAAAATTAACTTTCTTATAAAATATTCTAATAACGACGGTATATAAACTGAATACAAACTTAAGTAAGGTCCATCGTGGATTATCGATTACAAAACAGGTTCCTCTGAATAGACTAAAATACCGCCAAATTTTTTAAGTTTCAAGAACATAACTACTACTACCTCAGTCTTTTTTTTATACATTTTAAATAATAGGGTATCTAATCCTAGTTTATTAATAAAATTTTCAAGCTTCAATTTTTTTCAATAAAATATGTATAAATTTAAAATTTCACCTAACAAATTTATTTTTAATTTATTATCAAATCAATTTAACTTTAACTGAACAAGATTTATTCGCATTATTCGTATAACCGCGGCTGCTGGCACAAATTTAGCCAATACTCTTTAATATCACTATTTCTAAGTTTCCTTAATTAATAATATTAATTACTGCGACTAATAAAAAATTAACTACTATTAAAATAATTAACTTTTCCCACAAAAATTTACATATAAATTAAACTAATAATAAACCTATAAGCCAAAATAAAACTTTAATGTTCTAAATTAAATAATAAAATTAAAATAAAATTTTATTTATTAATTATTAAAATAAATAAAAATAGTAAATTAAAGTTTAAATTACTAATAATTTAAACCTCATTCAAAAATGATATGAAAACTCTATTATTAATGAATAATTTTTAAAATTTAAAAATAATTTTTAATTAATTTTTCATTCAAAAAATGATATGAAAACTCTATTATTAAAATTTAAATTTTAAGGATTCAATTAGCATTATACTAAATAACTCAAAATTGGTACTAACTCGGTATGTCAAATGTTACCCCCTAAATAACATTTAATACATATACTAAAAATATTTTTATTAAAAATAAAATAAATCATTTATTATTAAATAATTTAATTTAGTAATGATAAACACATTTTAGTGTAATAATTTAAACCTCATTCAAAAATGATATGAAAACTCTATTATT